TGACTAATATGTTAGAATATTTAGTGTCGGGCTATTTTTTGTGAATTTTTAATAGGGGTTTTTGGGTAATTAGTGGATAAGCAAAATAAAAATTGGTGCATATATATATATATATATATATATATATATATATATAATGGGGATGCCAATTCACATCTACAACTTGTTGGCTCGTGCGTTCTTGGGTCCTCCTTGGTTTCGGGGTTTGACAAGGATAACAGGATTCGTTGAGCGTAGGGGGGTAGGGGGGTTTGTCGCGCAAAAACCAAAGGGGGCACTATGTAAGGATAAGTTGAACAAGAGATAAATATGTTATGCACTTGATAGAGTGATATGTAATTCTTAAGTTATGTCTTACAATAATTAATATTTATTATCACATACAAGAAAAATGTTCAACCTTAAATTAACATTTGAGCCTGCACTCTGAGATGCCAAATGAAAGGAAACCAAAAAAAAGAACGTTATGCATATAAGAGAATGCCCGGCATGGTGGGTAACGAGACATATGTACTACACCATTAATCAAATGCCAGTATAGTTATCCGAGGGTGGAATATTACAGTTATGTTCCTGAAATAGGAACCAGATGCCAGTAATAGTTCATATTGTGCAACCCCCACAGTTATTGTCCTTGATTCTATCATGCATGATATACCTTTAAATAAATTGGTTGGTGGTTTCTTACTACATTAAAATGGTTTAATGGGATTTTAGTTGATTATTTCAAGGAAAAATCTGAGGTCAAATTTTTAGGGATTAATCTATTACCCAAGTTAAGATAGTAGTATTTGTGAGTCTTAATGTTATGCTTTATGTATAGCTTGATATTTAGTACTTGCTTTATGGTTAAAATAATGAGTTGGTGATAATACATAAGTATACAAATACATTACTGAAAGATTACATGTGTATGTATTAAACCATAAATGGTGTCCGATCTTCCAGGAAATAGTTTAGTTTAGAATTCTGGCTTTGGGAGCCAGTGGTGGGAGTTAAAATCTCTCTTTTCTGGGCGCTAGGGAGGAATTTAACCTCCGATCTTCGGATTACAAGACCGATGCTTTTAGACTAAGCTACTAGGGCAAGCTCATTCTAGTGCTTTATTTTCCAATCATCCTGCTAGTGGAATAAAGACGAGGAATAGTGCAAAGTATAAGACAGATGCGATTTGTCCAATGATGATGAATGGGTGTTCTACTGGCATTCCTCCGATTCATGTTAGGATGATTATATCTGCTACTAGGGTTCAGAACAGGAATTGGGTGATTGGGCGGAATGTCAGTCCTCGTTGTTTTGAGGTGTGTAGGAGTGGGACTACTATTAGGACTAGGATAGAGAATAGTAGCGCAAGGACGCCTCCAAGTTTATTTGGGATTGATCGTAAGATGGCGTAGGCGAATAGAAAGTACCATTCTGGCTTGATATGTGGGGGAGTGACTAAGGGGTTAGCAGGGGTGAAGTTTTCTGGGTCTCCTAGTAGGTTGGGGGAAAATAGTGCTAGAAGTATGAGAGCCAGGAGTATGAGTACAAATCCGAGTAGGTCTTTGTATGTGAAGTATGGGTGGAAAGAGATTTTGTCTGCGTCTGAGTTTAGCCCAATTGGGTTGTTTGATCCTGTTTCGTGAAGGAATAGAAGATGAAGGATGGTTACAGCGGCGATAACAAATGGTAATAGAAAGTGGAATGCGAAAAATCGTGTTAGTGTTGCGTTATCTACTGAGAATCCACCTCAGATTCATTGAACTAGCATGTCTCCTATGTATGGTACGGCGGATAGAAGGTTTGTAATGACTGTGGCACCTCAGAAGGATATTTGACCTCATGGGAGGACGTAGCCAACGAAGGCTGTTATTATGACTAGGAGGAGGAGGACTACGCCGATGTTTCAGGTTTCTTTGTAGAGGTAGGATCCGTAATAGAGGCCTCGGGCGATGTGTATATAGATGCAGATGAAGAAGAATGATGCGCCGTTGGCGTGGATGTTGCGGATTAATCAGCCGTAGTTTACGTCTCGGCAGATGTGGGTTACTGATGAAAATGCGGTTGAGATATCTGAAGTGTAGTGTATGGCTAGGAATAGGCCGGTTAGGATTTGAGTGGCTAGACATAGTCCCAGAAGGGATCCAAAATTTCATCATGCTGAGATATTGGATGGTGCTGGTAGGTCGACTAGTGCGTCGTTAGCGATTTTAATTAGAGGGTGTGTTTTTCGTAGGCTTGCCATTGGGCGGTTTCTGTAGTTGAATAACAACGGTGGTTCTTCAAATCATTGGTCTCAGTTAGAGCCTGAGCAGGAATTATGACCTATTTTATGTTCTTGTTGTTAATGGCTTTGGTTGTGGGTTTAGTTGCTGTAGCATCTAATCCTACACCTTATTTTGCTGCGCTAGGCCTGGTAGTTGCAGCTGGGGTTGGGTGTGGAGTTTTGGTGGGCCATGGGGGTTCTTTTTTATCGTTAGTCCTTTTTCTAATTTATTTAGGGGGAATGCTCGTGGTTTTTGCCTATTCGGCAGCTTTAGCTGCTGAGCCTTTCCCGGAGGCTTGAGGTAGTCGTTCTGTGTTGGGTTATGTTCTGGTTTATTTACTGGGGGTTGGTCTGGTGGCGGGGTTGTTCTGAGGGGGGTGGTATGAGGGTTCATGGACGGTTGTGGATGGGCTGAAAGAGTTTTCTGTTTTGCGTGGTGATGTTAGTGGTGTGGCCGTAATGTATTCGTTTGGTGGGGGCATGCTAGTTATTTGTGCTTGGGTGTTGCTTTTGACTTTGCTTGTTGTGTTAGAGCTTACTCGTGGTTTAAGTCGTGGGACCCTGCGTGCGGTTTAAAGGAGAATAAGGATGGAGGCTAGGGTTAGGGTTAGGAGGAAGATGGTTAGGTATGTCTTAATTATTCCTCGTGAAATGTTATTTGTGGTTTTTGCTATAGTTTTTTGTGTTTGTGCTAGGCCTTTTGGCCCAATTGCTTCGAGTCATGTTTTGTCTAGTTGGGTGGCGGCTGATTGTCCTAGGGTGAGTTTAAGCTTTGGGATGAGTCGGTGTGTAATTATTGGGAAGAATCCTAATATATTTGAGAAGTGGTGTGTGGGGATTGTTGGGGAAATTTTTACTTGTTTGCTTGTCATGTTGGCCAGTTCTATGGCTGTTAGTAGGCCTACAATTGTTACTAGGAGGGCTGCTGTTTTTAAGGCGGCTGGTATTGTTATGACTGGTGTTTTTATTGGTAGGAGGTTTTGGGTAATAATGAGTCCTGCGGTGATGCTTCCTCAGGCAAGTCGTTTAAGGGGGTTGATTACTAGTGGATTGTTTTCGTTAATTGGGCATAGGGGTAGGAATCGTGGGGCCCCCATGATTACGAAGTATACTAGACGGAAGCTATATACTGCAGTGAATGAAGTAGCAATTAGTGTTAGGGTTAGGGCTCAGGCGTTGAGGTAAGAGGTGTTCAGGGCTTCAATAATTGCGTCTTTTGAGAAGAATCCTGCTAGGAATGGGGTTCCTGTTAGAGCTAGGCTGCCGATTGTGAAGTAGGTTGAGGTGGCAGGTATAATGTTGAGTAGACCCCCCATTTTTCGGATATCTTGTTCGTCGTTTAGGCTGTGGATAATTGATCCTGAGCACAGGAATAGTATGGCCTTGAAAAAGGCATGGGTACAGATGTGGAGGAATGCTAGTTGTGGTTGGTTTAGTCCGATTGCAACCATTATTAGGCCCAGCTGGCTTGCTGTTGAGAAAGCTACGATTTTTTTGATATCATTTTGGGTTAGAGCGCAGGTGGCTGAGAATAGAGAGGTTAGTGCTCCAAGGCAGAGACAGGTTGTTAGGGCTAGTTGATTATTTTCTATAAGGGGGTGGAAGCGGATTAGTAGAAAGATTCCTGCAACAACTATGGTGCTAGAATGGAGTAGGGCAGACACTGGGGTAGGGCCTTCTATGGCGGCTGGGAGTCAGGGGTGAAGGCCAAATTGGGCTGATTTTCCTGTTGCTGCTAAGATGAGTCCAATTAGAGGAAGAGTTATGTCGAAGTCTTTTGATAATGTTAGGATTTGTTGAATTTCTCAGGAGTTAAGGTTTATTGCGAATCAGGCTGTGGTTAAAATTAGTCCAATGTCTCCTACTCGGTTGTAGATGACGGCTTGTAGGGCTGCTGTGTTGGCGTCCGCTCGGCCGTATCATCATCCGATGAGTAGGAATGATATAATCCCTACTCCTTCTCAGCCAATGAATAGTTGGAAGATGTTGTTAGCTGAGACTAGGATAATCATGGCTACTAAGAAGATGAGTAAGTACTTAAAGAATCGGTCGATGTTGGGGTCAGAGTGTATGTACCATAGTGAAAATTCAAGAATTGACCAGGTGACGTACAGGGCAATTGGAATAAAAATTAGGGAGTAGTGGTCGAATTTAAAGCTGATGTTTACGTCAAATGTTTGGGTGTTTATTCACTGTCAGTTTGTCACAATGCTTTCTGTTCCTTGAGTCAGAAAGATTGTGAGTGGTAGGAGACTGATGAAGAATGCGGAGCTAATGGCGGTCTTGGTGGTTTTTGCTATATAAAGTTCTTGTTGGTGGGGGTTAAGTGTGGTGAGCAGTGGGTGGAGCAGGATGAGAAAGGTTAGGAGGAGGGATGAGTGTATGATTAATGTCATAGCTTCCACTTGGATTTGCACCAAGAGTTTTTGGTTCCTAAGACCAACGGATGAGCTGTTATCCTTTGGAAGCGCAAGGAAGCCAGGGATTTTAACCATGGAGCGTAAGAATTAGCAGTGCTTACTATTTTCTGTTCTTCCTTGGTGAGTAAGGGGATTTTAACACCTATCTTTAGAATCACAATCTAATATTTTGGTTAAACTATACTTACAGTAGCATCATCCTCACATAAGCTCTGGTTTTGTCACTAATAGGATGATGGGAATCAGGTGGAGGGTCATTAGTAAGTGTTCTCGGGTGTGAAATGGTTGAAGTCCTGTGATGTGGTTTGGTGTTGGACCTCGTTGTGATATGAGGAACATGTACAGGGAGTAGCTAGCTGTGATTAAGGTTCCTAGTCCGGTAAGTAGGATTGTTCAGGGAGATCAGTTGAATAATGTTGTGATAATTATGAGCTCTCCTATTAGGTTGGGTAGTGGTGGCAATGCGAGGTTAGCCAGATTGGCAATGAATCACCATACTGCTGTTAGTGGGAAGATCATTTGTAGTCCTCGGGCGAGGACTATTGTCCGGCTGTGGGTCCGTTCGTATGCCGTGTTGGCCAGACAGAATAGTGCTGAGGATGCTAATCCATGGGCGATTATAAGGATAATTGCTCCTGAGAAGCCTCAGGGGGTTTGAATAAGGATTCCTCCTGCTACTAGTCCTATGTGGCCTACGGATGAGTAGGCAATTAGTGATTTCAGGTCTGTTTGTCGAAGGCAGATTGACCCAGTTATAATAATGCCTCAGAGGGCTAGAATGATGAATGGATAAGCCAGCTCTTTTGATAATGGGTCGAGTATTACTATTATGCGCATCATTCCGTATCCGCCAAGTTTTAGTAGAACTGCTGCTAGTACTATTGACCCTGCTACAGGGGCTTCTACGTGTGCTTTTGGTAGTCATAAGTGAACTCCATATAGTGGTATTTTTACTAAAAATGCGATTAAACAGCCAGCTCATCAGAGCGTATGGCCTCAGGAGTTGAGTTGCATGGGTTGTGAATATTGGAGTACTAATATTGAGAGTGTACCGGTGGTTTGTTGGAGGAGGAGCAGGGCAACTAGGAGCGGGAGTGATCCTGCCAGGGTGTAGAACAAGAAATAGGTTCCTGCATTGAGGCGTTCGGTTTGATTACCTCATCGGGTAATGATGATGAGGGTTGGAATAAGTGTAGCTTCGAATATAATGTAGAATATAATGATTTCTGTGGCGCCGAATGCTATGATTAAAAAGGTTTGTAGTGAGGCAAGGAGTATAATATATGAGCGTTGTCGGCTGATTGGTTCAGGGTTAATGTGGTTCTGGCTAGCTAGGATTATAAGTGGGAGTAATCAGCATGTTAGTACTAGGAGGGGGGTTGATAGTGGGTCTGTGGCCAGGTATGTGTTGGAGGAGGTCCATCCAGTTTCGGATGTTCATTTTAGTCATGTTAGGCTGGTGAAAGCAATCAAGAGGCTGTGTGCGGTTGTGGTTGTTCATAGCCATTTGGGGGATGTTAGTCAGATTGTTGGGAATAATATGATTGTTGGGATTAGTACTTTTAGCATTGTAGAAGATTAAGGCTTTGTAATCGATTAGTCCCGTGAGTACGAACTGTAGCAACTAGTAGTGCTAGGCCGGTACTTGCTTCGCAAGCAGAAAAAGCTAGGAGTAGCATGGGGGCTGTTGAGAATCCTGTAGATTCAAATTGTAGTGCTCATAGGGCTAATGCGATGAATAGGGATAGTATTATTCCTTCTAGACATAGAAGTGCGGAGAGTAGGTGGGTTCGGTGAAATGCTAGTCCTATTAGGCCTAGAATAAATGCTGAGCTGAAGCTAAAATGTGCGGGTGTCATAAGGGGGTCGTGGAATTAAACCACGATTTTCTGAGCCGAAATCAGAGGTCTTGTTTTGGACTAACTCCCTATTCTGCTCACTCTAAGCCGCCTTGGGTTCATTCATAAATTAACCCCAGGGTTAATAAGATTAGGACTGTTGTGGCTCAGAAAAATGTTCCTGTGGGATTCTGGAGTTGGTCGCCTCAGGGTAGTGGGAGGAGGAGAGCAATTTCTAGGTCGAAGAGAAGGAACAGGATTGCTACCAGGAAGAAGCGTAGAGAGAATGGCAGCCGGGCGGACCCTAGTGGGTCAAATCCACATTCGTATGGTGATAGTTTTTCTGCGTCGGGGTTTATTTGTGGTAGTCAAAAAGAAACAATTGCTAGGACTAGGGACAGGGCTATTGCAATAATTAAAATGGCTGTAATTAGGTTCACTATCTTTCCTTGGGGTTCAACCAAGACTGTGTGATTGGAAGTCACTTGTACTAACTTTAATACTAGAAAGATTATGAGCCTCATCAGTAGATGGATACGTAGAGGAATAGTCATACTACGTCTACGAAGTGTCAGTATCAGGCAGCGGCTTCGAAGCCAAAGTGATGTTCAGATGTAAAGTGATATTGGGCTTGGCGCAGAAGGCACACTGCCAGGAAGGTTGATCCAATAATGACATGTAGCCCATGGAATCCTGTGGCCACGAAGAATGTTGATCCGTAGACTCCGTCTGCGATTGTGAATGGTGCTTCGTAGTATTCTATGGCTTGAAGTGCGGTGAAGTAAAGTCCCAGTAGAATTGTTAGTGCTAGAGACTGAATAGCTTGCTTTCGTTTTCCTTCTATGATGCTGTGGTGGGCTCATGTTACTGTAACTCCTGATGCCAGTAGTACGGCTGTGTTGAGGAGAGGTACTTCAAAGGGGTCTAGCGGGACGATTCCTGTGGGGGGTCAGCACCCTCCTAGTTCGGGCGTTGGTGCTAGGCTTGAGTGGTAAAAGGCTCAGAAGAACCCGAGGAAAAAGAATACTTCAGAGGTAATAAACAGAATTATTCCGTACCGTAGGCCTTTTTGTACGGGGGGCGTATGGTGGCCTTGGAAGGTTCCTTCTCGAATAATGTCACGTCATCATTGGTATATGGTGAGAAGTAGGAGAATTATTCCTAAAGTTATTAGTGTTGTTGAGTGGAAGTGAAATCAAATTGCTAAGCCGGATGTTATTAGTAGGGCAGCAATAGCCCCGGTTAGGGGTCATGGGCTTGGGTCGACTATGTGGTAGGCATGTGCTTGATGGGCCATTAAGTGTTTTCTTGTAGGTATAGGCTTAAAAGAAGTACGAATACGTAGGCTTGGATTATTGCAACTGCCACTTCTAGTAGTGTTAGTAGAAATAGTACGGCGGCAGTTAAAATTGCTACTGTTGGTATTATAGGTAAGAGGACAAATACGGCAGTGGCGATAAGTTGGATCAGCAGGTGGCCCGCGGTTAGGTTAGCTGTAAGTCGAACTCCTAGGGCTAGCGGTCGGATAAATAGGCTAATTGTTTCGATGATGATTAGTACTGGGATCAGTGGAATAGGTGTCCCTTCTGGTAGAAGGTGTCCTAGTGCGACTGTTGGTTGGTTTCGTATTCCAATAATTACTGTGGCAAGTCATAATGGTACAGCAAATCCTATGTTAAGTGATAGTTGTGTTGTGGGTGTAAAGGTATATGGCAGTAGGCCCAGTATGTTAATTGTGATTAAGAAAATTATCAGTGAAGTTAGTAGTAGTGCTCATTTATGTCCTTCTACACTTAGTGGTAGTATTAGTTGATTTGTGGAGCGGTTAATAAACCATTCTTGGGCTGTGATAAGTCGGTTGTTGATTCACCGGGATGATGGGGTTGGGTAAAGTACTCAGGGTAGGGCAATTGCGATGGCAATTAGTGGAATTCCCAGGTATGATGGACTTGCAAATTGATCGAAGAAGCTTGCTATCATGGTCAGTCTCAGTATTCAGTTTTGTGTTTTTCAGCACTTACTGGGGTTGGTTCGTTTGGTGAGGTGTGGTTTAAGATTTTGGTTGGGATAATAGTTAAGAAGATTAATCAAGAGAACACTAAAATTATGAATCAAGGGCCGGGGTTTAATTGTGGCATTTCACTAAGGGTGGTCTGGAGTCACCAATCTTTGGCTTAAAAGGCCAATGCTTTGTCCAATATTTAGCTTCTTAGCGAGGCAGAGGCTACAGGGTATGTAGATCAAAGTATGAAGTTTGGTAGTGGTACTGTTTCGATTACAATTGGTATAAAACTGTGGTTAGCCCCGCAGATTTCTGAGCATTGTCCATAGTACACCCCTGGGCGTGAGGCGAGGAGAGCGGTTTGGTTGAGTCGTCCTGGGACTGCATCCATTTTTACACCCATAGATGGGACAGCTCAAGAGTGTAGTACGTCTTCAGCGGATACTAGAATACGAATGGGAGATTGAACTGGGATTACTATTCGGTGGTCTGTTTCTAGGAGTCGGAATTGTCCTGGGACAAGGTCTTGGGTTGGTACTATATAGGCATCGAAGGCTAGGTCTTCGTAGTCTGTATATTCGTAGCTTCAATATCATTGATGTCCTATTGCTTTAATTGTTAGGTGGGGGTCGTTGATTTCGTCTATAAGATATAGAATGCGTAGGGAGGGTAGGGCGATCATGACTAAAATTACAGCGGGTAAAATGGTTCATACGATTTCGATTTCTTGAGAGTCTAGAATAAATTTATTAGTGAGTTTAGTAGATACTATTGCAATGATAATATATAATACTAGAGCACTAATTAGAAATACAATTATTAGTGCGTGGTCGTGGAAATGAAGAAGCTCTTCTATGACTGGTGATGCTGCGTCTTGGAATCCTAGTTGTGCTGGATGTGCCATTAAGCTTTGGGCTTAAAAGACATGCGGGGATTTAACCCACAATTTCACCTTGACAAGGTGGTGTAATTTTCATTTTACTAATGTCTTAGAAGGAAGTGACAGAGTGGTTATGTGGCTGGCTTGAAACCAGCATATGGGGGTTCAATTCCTCCCTTTCTCGTTAGTTCGATTGAACTTGAACGAATGCTGGTTCCTCGTATGTGTGGTAAGGAGGGGGGCAGCCGTGGAGTCATTCTACGTTTGTTGTTGTTAGTTCTACAGATAGTACTTCTCGCTTAGCGGTGAAGGCTTCTCATAGAATGAATAAGAACATAATTACTGCCACTAGTGAAATTAGTGATCCGATAGATGAAATTGTGTTTCATAGGGCATAGGCGTCTGGGTAGTCAGAGTATCGTCGTGGCATGCCCGCTAGTCCTAGGAAGTGTTGTGGGAAGAACGTAAGGTTAACCCCGATGAATATAACTGCGAAGTGGATTTTTGTTCAGGCGCTATGGAGGGTGTATCCGGTTAATAGGGGGAATCAGTGAACGAAGGCTGCTATGATAGCAAATACAGCACCCATGGATAATACGTAGTGGAAGTGTGCAACTACATAATAAGTGTCGTGAAGGACGATGTCAAGTGATGAGTTGGACAGGACGATTCCTGTGAGTCCGCCTACTGTAAATAGGAAGATGAACCCTAGGGCTCATAGTATAGGTGTTTCTCATTTGATTGATCCTCCGTGGAGTGTGGCTAGTCAGCTGAACACTTTTACACCCGTTGGGATTGCGATGATTATTGTTGCAGATGTAAAGTATGCACGAGTGTCTACGTCTATTCCGACGGTGAATATGTGATGGGCCCATACGATAAATCCTAGAAGGCCGATGGCCATTATGGCCCAAACTATCCCCATGTAGCCAAATGGTTCTTTTTTACCGGAATAGTAGGCTACGACATGAGAAATAATTCCAAATCCTGGAAGGATAAGGATGTAGACTTCTGGGTGACCGAAGAATCAGAATAGATGTTGATAGAGGATTGGGTCTCCTCCCCCTGCCGGATCAAAGAATGTGGTGTTAAGGTTTCGGTCTGTTAGGAGTATTGTAATTCCAGCGGCTAGGACAGGTAGGGATAGGAGAAGGAGTACAGCGGTCACAAGCACGGATCAGACGAACAGGGGTGTTTGGTACTGAGAGATGGCTGGGGGTTTCATGTTAATAATTGTAGTGATGAAGTTGATTGCCCCAAGGATTGATGAAACACCTGCTAAGTGGAGTGAGAAGATTGTTAGGTCTACTGATGCCCCTGCGTGGGCCAGGTTTCCTGCTAGGGGCGGGTAGACTGTTCATCCTGTCCCGGCCCCAGCTTCAACACCAGAAGAAGCTAGTAGTAGTAGGAATGATGGGGGCAGTAGTCAGAAACTTATGTTATTCATTCGTGGGAATGCCATATCTGGGGCCCCAATTATTAGTGGTACGAGTCAGTTTCCAAATCCTCCAATAAGGATGGGCATTACTATAAAGAAAATTATAACGAAGGCGTGGGCAGTAACGATAACATTGTAAATTTGGTCATCACCTAGAAGCGACCCGGGTTGACTTAGTTCAGCCCGAATTAGGAGGCTTAGGGCGGTTCCCACTATTCCGGCTCAGGCACCAAATACTAGATAGAGGGTACCAATGTCTTTGTGGTTAGTAGAGAAGAATCAGCGCGTGATTGCCACAGGTAGGGTGGCCGAGTGCTTAGGCGGTGGGTTGTAGCCCCGAAGACAGAGGTTTAAGTCCTCTTCCTATCAGCCCTGTGGTGAAGAACACATCGGATTGCAAATTCGAAGACGTAGACTAATACTCTGCCGGGGCTTTTCCCGCCTTGCTGAGCTCGGCGGCGGGAAAAGTAGATGGATGCTCGCTGGCTTGAGCGCTTAGCTGTTAACTAAGAGTTTGTAGGATCGAGGCCTTCTCATCTAGTAAGGCCTTAGCTTAATTAAAGCGTCTGATTTGCAATCAGGAGATGTAAGTTAATCCCTTGTAGGTCTTAATCAGGGACTAGAAGATTTTCACTTCTACTTAAAGCTTTGAAGGCTTTTGGTCTGATGTTATCCTAAGTCCCTAGGTGGTTATTATTAGGATGGTTGGGGTTATTGGTAGGAGTCCTAGGGTGGCTGTAATAAATAGGGCGGTTGGTAGGGAGGTTTGGGTTGATTGTATTCGTCAGGGGGTGGTTGAGTTGGTTGTGTTGGGGGAGACGGTTAGTGTTATTGCGTAGCATAGTCGTAGGTAGAAGTATAAGCTAATTAGTGCGGTTAGGGCTATTGTTGTGGCGATGATGGGGAGGTTTTGTTTTGTTAGTTCTTGCAGAATTATTCATTTTGGTATAAACCCTGTAAGTGGTGGGAGGCCCCCTAGGGATAGGAGGACTAAGGCAGTTGTTGATGCGAGCACAGGATTTTTTGACCAGGTTGTTGCAAGTGTGCTAATGTTGGTTGTTAATGATGTTTTTAGGGTTAGGAATGTTGCGGAGGTCATGATGATGTATGTTCCTAGTGCGAGGAGGGTAAGTTGTGGGGCGTATTGGATTACAATGATCATTCATCCCATGTGGGCAATTGAGGAGTAGGCTAGGACTTTTCGTAGTTGGGTTTGGTTTAGTCCTCCTCATCCCCCTACTAATGTGGATGTTATTCCTAACAGTGTTAGGAGAAGAGGGTCGATGTTTTGTGCTGTTTGGATGATTAGTGCGAATGGGGCAAGTTTTTGTCAGGTAGATAGGATTAGGCCTGTTAGTAGATCTAGTCCTTGTAGTACTTCTGGCATTCAGAAATGTACTGGTGCGAGTCCAATTTTAAGTGCCAGGGCGGCTATAAATATTGTGTTGGCAAGGGGGTTTGATAGGTTGTTAATGCTTCATTCTCCTGTTATTCAGGCATTTGTTGTGCTTGCGAATAGGATTATTGCTGCTGCGGTGGCTTGGGTCAAAAAGTATTTTGTGGTTGCTTCGACTGCACGGGGGTGGTGGTGTTGTGCTATTAGGGGGGCGATTGCTAGTGTATTAATCTCTAGGCCCATTCAGGCTAGAAGCCAGTGGGAGCTAGCAAAGGTTAATGTAGTCCCCAGTCCTAGGCTGGACAGTAAGATCGCAAGTACGTATGGGTTCATTGGCGGAGGAGGGACTTTAACCGTCATGTTCGGGGTATGGGCCCGAAAGCTTTATTAGCTGACCACGCCTTAGAGAGTAGTGTAAAGGAAGCACTAAGAGTTTTGATCTCTTAAGCATGGGTTCAATTCCCTTCTTTCTAGGAACTGAGGGGATTTTAACCCCTGTAATTCACTCTATCAAAGTGGTCCTTGGATGCTCGGGCACAGTTCCTTAGTTATAGTTGTGGGGGGAGTCCTGCTAGGGCGATTGGTAGGGCGGTGTGTCATAGTACGAAGGCGAGTGTGAGGGGAAGGAAGTTTTTTCATACTAAGTGCATGAGTTGGTCGTACCGGAATCGTGGGTATGAGGCTCGTACTCAGAGGAAGATAGTGGACAGGAGTGCAGCTTTAGTTATTAGGTTAATTGTTGTGAGTTCGGGGATGCTGGGGATGTGTGAGGCTCCCAGGAAAAGTACGGCTGAGAGGGTATTTATTAGAAGGATGTTGGCGTATTCGGCTAGGAAGAAGAGTGCGAAGGGTCCTCCTGCATATTCTACGTTGAAACCAGATACTAGTTCGGATTCCCCCTCTGTCAGGTCGAATGGTGTTCGGTTTGTTTCGGCTAGTGTTGAGATGTATCATATTGCGGCTAAAGGTCAGGCGGGGATGAGTAGTCAAATGCTTTCTTGGGTGGTGTTGAATGTTTGTAGGGTGTAGCCTCCTGAAAAAATAATTACGGAGAGGAGGATTAGTCCTAGGCTGACTTCGTAGGAAATTGTTTGGGCTACAGCTCGTAGGGCTCCAATTAGTGCGTATTTTGAATTTGATGCTCAGCCTGATCCAAGGATAGAGTATACTGCAAGGCTTGATAGGGCTAGGATAAATAGGATTCCTAGGTTGAGGTCAATTATTGGGTGGGGTATGGGTATTGGTGTTCATAGGATCATGGCTAGGGTTAGTGCAAGTATTGGGGCGGCTAAAAATAGAAATGGGGATGATGTGGATGGGCGGACGGGTTCTTTGGTGAAGAGTTTTACTCCGTCAGCGATGGGTTGAAGTAGTCCGTAGGGTCCTACCACATTTGGTCCTTTTCGTAGTTGTATGTATCCTAATACTTTTCGTTCAATTAATGTCAGGAAGGCCACTGCTAGGAGTACGGGTACGATATAGGCCAAGGGGTTAACTAGGTGAGTAATTAGGGTGTTTAGCATAAACTGGGAAGAGGATTTGAACCTCTGGCTAAAAGGGCTTAGGCCTTTCGCAATTTACCATGCTCTGCCACCCCAGTATGTCCTTATTTTGGCTGGCTGAGTGTTTTGGCTCACCCTTTATTTTATTTATTTGTTTGCATAAATTAGGGGTGGGGCATGCTTGGAGTATGGGCCCCTCTTTTCCGATCCTTTCGTACTAGGAAAAGTAGCGTTACAGATAGAAACTGACCTGGATTACTCCGGTCTGAACTCAGATCACGTAGGACTTTAATCGTTGAACAAACGAACCCTTAATAGCGGCTGCACCATTAGGATGTCCTGATCCAACATCGAGGTCGTAAACCCTCTCGTCGATATGGACTCTGGGAGAGGATTGCGCTGTTATCCCTAGGGTAACTTGGTTCGTTGATCGGCTTATGTTGCCGGATCATGTTTGGTCAGATGTTCTGTGGCTTAGAGATGTTTCTCTTGGTTTTAGGAGGTTTTCCCAGTCCACTTGGAGGCTTTTTTTTCCTCCGTGGTCGCCCCAACCGAAGGTAAAATATCATATCCCACAAAGTTTTTGCTTTTTATGAAGTTGCTTGACGTGGGCTGAGTTTTGTACCTTAAGCTCCAAAGGGTCTTCTCGTCTTGTATTATTATACCCGCTTCTGCACGGGTAGATCAATTTCACTGACTTGAAAAGGGAGACAGTTAAGCCCTCGTTTGGCCATTCATACAGGTCTCTATTTAAAAGACAAGTGATTGCGCTACCTTTGCACGGTCAGGATACCGCGGCCGTTAAACTTGTGGTCACTGGGCAGGCTGGACCTCCTATACTTGGCTGTGTTGCAGGAGGCGATGTTTTTGGTAAACAGGCGAGGCTTGTGTTTGCCGAGTTCCTTCCTTTTCTTTTAGTCTTTCCTTTAATGGCACTCCAGTGTGGGGGTAACGATAGTTGGTTTGTGGATTTTTCTTGGTCTTTTTTTAGCCCACATTGCTCTCTGGGGTTGAGTTCGTTAGTTGCCAATGGTTGGTCCGGTTTGGCTTACACTTGTGCTAGGAGAAGAGCAGGTCTTCTTGTTACTCATTTTAGCATAGTCTCTTCCATGTGGGCATGGGTTGGCCTAATAGTAGTTAGGGGAGTAAGATTTTTTGTCAGGATAATAAACTTTTTTCTGTCTGAGCTTTAACGCTTTCTGTTTAGGTGGCTGCTTTTAGGCCCACTAGAACGGTGTGTTTTGTGTATTATGATCTTTATCCTCCTGGAAAGGTTGTGTCCTTTGTTAAAGGGGCTGTACCCCCTTTAACTAACTCTCGTGTGTTTCTCTTAATGTCTTGTTTGTGCTTTGATTTGGGGAGTACGAGGCTGAACTTCTATTCATCTCTTAGGCAACCAGCTATCACCAGGTTCGGTAGGTCTGTCACTTCTACCCGGAGCTCTTCCCACTCTTTTGCCACAGAGACGGGTTGGCCCTTAATAGGCTGTCTCGGGGTAGCTCACCTGGTTTCGGGGTTTCAAACTAAAGGTCTCTTTGCTTGGGTGTACTGGCTAAATCATGATGCAAAAGGTACAAGATTTAATCTTTGCTTTTTTGTGCTTATATAGGTTGTTTCATTTCTCTTTCAGCTTTCCCTTGCGGTACTGTTTCTATTGCTTTGTGGGACCTTTTCTGTCTCCCATACTCAGGTAAAAGAATGGTTTAGTTTTTGGTGTTGGGCTTACTTTGTTTATTTATATTGTTTAGTTACTGGGTGGATTAAGCTAGCTGTTTGGCTCAGGACGATCCAATTTGCATGGATGTCTTCTCGGTGTAAGTGAGATGCTTGACTGACTCAGCCACGTCCTGGGTTTGATCCAAGTGCACCTTCCGGTACACTTACCATGTTACGACTTGCCTCCCCTTGTTGGTACTGTTGTATTAGGTATTTTTGGTGTGTTTTGACGGGGAGGGTGACGGGCGGTGTGTACGCGTCTCAGAGCCGGGTTCAAAGGGACACTCTGTTTCCTTTTTACTACTAAATCCTCCTTCAAGCACTGTTTTCATGGTGCGCGTTCGTAATATTCTGTGATAGAAAATGTAGCCCATTTCTTCCCACTTCGTGCGCTACACCTCGACCTGACGTTCTGGGCTGTGCCCATTTTGCTTACTTTTGTTCCTTCACAGGGTAAGCTGACGACGGCGGTATATAGGCTGGGTTGGCTAGGAGTGGTGAGGTTAAACGAGGGTTATCGGTTCTAGAACAGGCTCCTCTAGGGGGGTCTGAGACACCGTCAGGTCCTTTGGGTTTTAAGCTGCTGCTCGTAGTACCCTGGCGGACATCTAATTGTAGGCGGATGTCTTGGTTTATGGCTGAGCATAGTGGGGTATCTAATCCCAGTTTGTTCCTCAGCTTTCGTGGGGTCAGGTATTTATTAAAGCTACTTTCGTATATAGGGCCTCGGACACCCAGAAGCGTATGACGGCCAAGGGGCCATTTGGCTTTAAAAAAGTTTTGTTTGTCCTTAACCACCCTTTACGCCGTTGTAATATCAACTAGGGCCTCTCGTCTAACCGCGGTGGCTGGCACGAGTTTTACCGGCCCTCTTAACACTAACTAAGTCAAGTTTTCACTTATGGCTTAATGTCTATCACTGCTGAATTCCCTTGGGGGTGTGGCTTGGCTAGGCGTCTTGGGCTAAATATTTGTGCCTGATGCCCGCTCCTTGTCCCCGGGCGGGGGGATTGAGGGCATACTCACTGGGTTGCGGAGACTTGCATGTGTAAGTTGGGTTATAGCTGATAGTAAGGTCGGGACCATGCCTTTGTGCATGCGGAGTTTTTTAGGACCCATCTTGGCATCTTCAGTGCCATGCTTTATATTAAGCTACGCTAGC